CTTTATGGAAGATGGAAAAATTCCTAGATGGAAGATACGATGTGAACCAACTTCAAAAAATCTACCCATACCATCTATGTCAGCTTTTTGTCTGAATACATTCAAAACAATTCGCTTTCTAGATGATCCCTCTAGAAAAAGGCGATCCTAAAAATCTTTCTAGTTACTTCGTTCTCTATTTCTATTTGTTTGAAAGGATCCGAATAGGAAAAAGATCTTGTTTCCACCGAGCTAAAATAATATGGCGATGTCTCTAGTAAACTAAAGTCATCATTTACTAGCTATTTTGCTTGCATTTTTTCTCGACAAATCAAAAAAAGTTGAAGATTTAGTTACGATTAGAAATATCCTTTTCTATCTTCATCCATGGACCCTTTACTTAATACTCATTTAATTGGAAGTTGATCCAATTTCCCAATTTTGTTTCGCAAGTTCAGAATCCAATTTTTCAATTTTTCAGTGAACTTTGGATAGAAATTGCGAGAATTTATTTTTTCCCCGAATGGATTATTCAGAGGTAAAGGATTAAATTCCCTTAAGAAATAAAGTTTTTGGTCGAAATATGAATTAAACCGAACGACCCCGTAACTATTAAGGAGGTTCATAGAACGAATCACACTTTTACCACTAAACTATACCCGCTACAATGATATTATTGTATACAAATGGGCCTTTTGTCAAGCTAGGATCATAAAAAATCATGAAAATAAGAGTGATAACGTTTTGCACAAGGGTTTTCAATTTGATGAGATTTGGAGAAGAGGGCTTATTTACAAGGCCTATCCTTTCGTGTGCGGGAAGAGTCTTGCTAGATACGACTTACCAAAAGCGCTCAAAGCATAAAAAAAAATGCAGTGTCTAAAGTTTCATTTTCGAAAAGCAGTCAAGTAACTAAAAAAGGAAGAAAAATGAATAGGACAGGGTACTTTTGATAGACTAAGTTCGATAAAGTTATCGAGTAAGGATGGAAATAGTCCTTTTTCTTTCGTTTTCTTTATATTAGATCTTTTGAATTTTGACTTTATTGAAACGGAATAGCTAAGAAAAGTTTTACATATCTTGAGAATCAAAATAAAGAAGGAGAAAGAAAGACGGTTTTGAATCCTTTTTTCATGTGGAATGTAACACATTAATAATTATATATATCTTTTTCAATAGGGAGAGATGGCTGAGTGGACGAAAGCGGCGGATTGCTAATCCGTTGTACGAGTTATTCGTACCGAGGGTTCGAATCCCTCTCTTTCCGTTTTCGTCGATGACTTGATATTTTCTTTTCTTTCAAATTTCACAAACCCCTTTTTCCTAGTTAAATGTGTGGAATAGATAAAAAATCTTAAGAAAATTAAAAAATCAAGATAGAAAAACGAAAAAACCTTTATTCTTCACGTCCAGGATTACGTCCTGGGTCATTAGATAGGAATCCAAAGATGAAGAGAGAAACAAAGAATATTACTACTGTGTAAACGAAAAGTTTGAGCGTAAGCATTACACAATCTCCAAGAGACTTTTTGGAAAAAACGAGAAAAGATAATAGATCGTCCATTTTTCTACCCCATATTCTATTTTGACACCAAGAAATGAAGTGCTTTCTAGAATTCGAAAATAAGTCTATCAGGTCAAATAAGAGTCGTTGATTCCCCAAGATGACTTCATGCCCATATCTCATTATGGGCATGGGACCCTAATTCTGTATAAAATCACATAGAAATTAAGGCCTTGCACTGGAAAAAGGATCAGAATGGGGAAATGTAGCGAACCAGATTTGATTTCTCGCGGCGATCAAAGAATTTCAACGTTTGCCTCAAAGACTGCTGCGGGAAAGACTTATTTGATCTTATCAATCGTTAGAAATTTTTCTCGAAGAAATCATGCATTTTCTAGGATAGTCTAGAATAGTATTAAGTATCTTATCGAAAACTTACAGCAGCTTGCCAAACAAAGGCTAAAAGAAAAAAGAAGAGGGGTATGACTGGCATAATATCTACGATTGGATTTAAAAAAGTATAGGCTTCGGGCAATTTGGCAAAGAAAAGACTAGTTGGATAAAGGGCAGAATTAAAACAGATACAGATCAACCTTAAGAGATTAAGCATAGCAGACATTTTGTTCTTGACGATAATTGCAATTTGATTGAGTTCTTGAGATAAGGAAAACGAAAGAAAGTAAGGTAGACAAAAAAATCCTTCTTTTTCTTTGAACCGGCCCAATCAAAAATCCTCCAATTCGCAAAGGCGAATAGAAGAAATCATATTTTCATCTACTATTTTAATTACATTCTATCTAATGATCAATAAATTCCGTCGAATTCTATATCTACACGGGTCAAATTCCTAGCACAAACCTAGAATCTATATAATTCCATTATCCCTTCTCTATAATCTCTATAGCGTAAAATTATCGCTAGAGATTTGGGCGGGCCTTTACAAAGATTTATTCTAATAATAGAATATAAATGATCTAAAAAAAGCAACGTGACACTGGGGCGTAGCCGAGTGGTAAGGCGACGGGTTTTGGTCCCGGTAATCGAAGGTTCGATCCCTTTCGTCCCAAGGCCTAATTATGATTATTTCAAATCAAAGGCTTCTTTCGTGTTCATAAATAATTCTTTCCGCAATTTGTGCCAAGCGTTCCAATTTTGCATTGAGATAATGGATATTTTCTATTCATTATTTATTTATTTTTGAGGTATTGACCTTATTTTTGAAGTATTGGCTTTATTTTTAAGATATTGACTATAATTTATAAGATCTTGACTTTAGTTGATTTTTAAATTAATATATTGAGTAAACAAACCATGATAGTAAAGATAAGAAGGACTATGCTATGAATTCATCTGATAAGAAAGATACGCGACATAAGTGCCCCTGTTACTACTGTAGTTCGGCAAATCGTCCGAAAGATTGCTATAAGAGTTCGAAAGATTATTATAGTGCGCACTATACTAAAAAGAGTAAAAAAGGGGACGGGATAAATGGGAAGAGGTTTACAGAGTTGGAAAAGGAAAGTATTTTTCCACAAACAGAAGAAACTGGGCGAGAATTTCTTTCTGATCGGAAAAAGCACGAACCGGCGCTCGCGTGCCCCCACGGCAAAAAATGCCATGTGTACAAGCACTCGTACAATAAGGGGCATTGCGAGATTTCGAAGATTTTTTTGGAAACCTTCCAATGGGGAAGTGAGGTAGGCGAAAGGTGGGTCAATGAAAAGATCCCGCACCTATCAAAAACTCCTAAGGCGCTGGAGGTCTTCCAAGAGGACATCAAATATCTCCTAAAGGAGGTCGCACAAAAACCAAAAACCAAGGCCAATGCTTGGGACCTTGGATTTTGGCACGGAGCGTTACTTTACTTGCAAAGGATAAGTCCCGAGGATTAATAAAATAATTCTCTAAACTAATCAATCCTATCGGTTCATAGAATAACTATTTGACTGGAAGATTTATTCGGAAAAACAGACATTATTATGTCTATGTACCGACCGAACCAATGACTAGTCATGATTCCATAATTGAATTCAGTTCCATAAGGGGTTCCAAATTAGAGGAATGTTATGCTTAAACTTCGTTTAAAACGCTGTGGTAGAAAGCAACGTGTGACTTATCGAATCGTTGCAATTGATGTTCGTTCCCGAAGAGAAGGAAGAGATCTTGGGAAAGTGGGTTTTTATGATCCGATAAAGAATCAAACCTATTTAAACGTTCCTGCTATTCTAGATTTTCTTGAAAGGGGTGCTCAGCCTACAGAAACTGTTCGGGACATTTTAAAGCAGTCCGCGCTTTTTAACGAACTTTGTCCCAATCAAGTAAAATTGAATTAATTTTTAGAAAATTTTTCAATCTAATTTTTTATTTTTTTTCATTATATCCTTTTGTTAACCTTTATATTGACAACAATGCATTGACGAAATATAATGCAGCGTGATAAAGGGATCTCGTTTTTTATAACGGGATCTCTTTATTTCCGTCTCATTGGTTTGGTTTTTGCCTTACTTTAGTCAAAATTAAAGGGTTCGTTGGATGCACTTTGATAGACGCATTTTTGGTGAATAACAATGACATAAGGAAGGATCTATCATTATTTCTGGTTTTTCTGTTATCAGAAAATTTATTGTATTTTCATATGAGTTATTACGTTTTCTGTTCTTAATCGATTCGAAAATGGGTTTTTATGCTTTGATTCGCTCGTCGAATCATTTTTTTCATTCTGATTATATCTATATACTTTTTTCTTCTATTCGGGTTGCTAACTCAACGGTAGAGTACTCGGCTTTTAAGTGCGACTCGGATCTTTTACACATTTAGATGAAGCGATGAATTCATCCATACCATCGGTAAAGTTTGGAAGACCACGACTGATCCTAAAAGGGAATGAATGGAAAAAATAGCATGTCGTAGCAACCAAGAGTTTTGATAATCTTTTCTTCTTTCCCGATCGGGACAAAACTTTGTTTAACTCATTGGAAGGGAGTCAAATGGATTCAATTTCAAGTTGGGTCGAATGAATAAATGGATAGAGCCCTCTGGCTTCAATTAATTTAATTAAATTATAAGGAACGAAAAAGCAACGAGCTCCTATTCTTAATTTGAATGATTACCCGATCTAATTATACGTTAAAAATATATTAGTGCCTGAATACGGGTAAGGGCTTATCCGAGAAGCGGATTCTTTATTTTTTCATGAATCCTAAATATTAGCATTCTCCATTCCAGAATGGAGCTGTGTGCGTATAAGAAAGAGTAGATTGATAACAAAATTTCCAAAATCAAAAGAGCGATTGGGTTGAAAAAATAAAGGATTTCTAAATATCTTCTTATCCTAGAACGAATATAAACGACTTCAAGAAAATGGAAAAAGAGAGGATCGAGAATCCGTTGATAAGTTTACCTGTATCCGAGGTATCGCTTCCTTAATCTTACTTGAAAAATACCTTGTTTTGACTGTATCGCACTCTGTATCATTTGATAACTCCCAAAATCCTTTACCTTTGGTTCAACTAGGATTCAAAATGGAGGAATTTCAAAGCTCTTTAGAGCTCGATAGATTTCAACAACACGACTTCTTATATCCTCTTATCTTTCAAGAGTATATTTATGCACTTGCTCATGATCATGGTTTACCAAGATGCATTTTGTTGAAAAATGCAGGTTCTGACAATAAATTCAGCTTACTCATTGTGAAACGTTTAATTACTCGAATGTATGACCCAAATTTTTGGATTCTTTCTCTGAATGATTCTAAAAAAAATCCACTTTGGGGGCGCAATAAGAATTTTGATTTTCAAATGATATCCGAGGGATTTTCGGTCATTATGGAAATTCCATTTTCACTCCGATTCCTATCTTACCTAGAAAAGCGCCAAAAGAAAGGGAAAGGGGTAGTCAAATCCGCTAATTTACGATCAATTCATTCCATTTTTTCTTTTTTAGAGGACAAAATTTCACATTTAAATTATGTGTTCGATATCCTACTACCTTACCCAATCCATCTCGAAATCGTGGTGCAAGCTCTTCGCTACTGGCTAAAAGATGCTTCGTCTTTGCATTTCTTAAGAGTCTTTCTCCACGAGTTTCATAATTGGAATAGTCTTCTTACTTTACAGAAAGTCAGTCCTTCTTTTTCAGAAAGAAATCAAAGATTCTTCTTCTTCCTATATAATTTTCGTGTATATGAATACGAATCCGTCTTTGTCTTTCTTCGTAACCAATCTTTTCATTTACGATCAACATCTTTTAGAGCGCTTTTTGAACGAATCTATTTCTATGGAAAAATAGAGCATCTTATAGAAACCTTGGCCGGGACTTTTGAAGCCAATCTATGGGTGTTTAAGGACTCTTTCATGCATTATGTTAGGTATCAAGGAAAAGCAATTCTCGCTTCAAAAGGTACGTCTTTTTTGATGCATAAATGGAAATATTACTTTGTCAATTTCTGGCAATCTTATTTTGACCTTTGGTCTCAACCACAAAGAATCCATATAACCCGATTAGCAAACCATTCCCTTGACTTTCTTGGTTATTTTTCAAATGTGCGACGAAAGACTTCAACGATACGTAATCAAATATTAGAAACTTCATTTGTAATCGATCATGCTATTAAGAAGTTTGATACTATTCTTCCAATGATTCCCCTAATTTCATCCTTGGCTAAAGCCAAATTTTGTAATATATTAGGACATCCTATTAGTAAGGCCATTTGGATCGATTTATCAGATTCTGAGATTATTGACCGATTCGGGCGTATATCCAGAAATCTTTCTCATTATTATAGCGGGTCTTCCAAAAAAAAAACTTTGTCGCGAATAAAGTATATACTTCAACTTTCTTGTGCTAGAACTTTAGCTCGTAAACACAAAAGTACTGTACGGGCTTTTTTGAAAAGATTCGGATCGGAATTATTCGAAGAATTCTTTACGGCGGAAGAACAAGTTCTTTCCTTGACCTTTCCAAGAGCTTCTTTTATTTCGCGGAGGTTCCATCAAAAAAGGGTTTGGTATTTGGATATTATTTGTATCACTGATTTGGCCAATCATGACTGATTCGTTATGAAAGGGCGTAAATGGAAATTTTGATTCGAATTGAATCTAATAAATAGCAATAATGAAGAACGAACAAAATTTTGCCTTATTTCTATTCTGAAATTGACTTGGTAAGAAGGGTCTAAGTATTCCACTTTTTGTCTAATGGCGGAACTGAATTTTAGATGTATACAGAGGGAAAGCCGTGTGCAATGAAAAATGCAAGCACGGCTTGGGGAGAGGTTGTTACTTATTTAACCGGTAACATTATCAACTCCATCCGACTAGTTCCGGGTTCGAATCCCGGGCAACCCATTGTTCGGTCCTGTGAGGTTGTTACTTATTTAACCAGTAAAGTAGAATAAAGTAGAATTATGGGTGGGAATTTCTATTTATTGAATACGGAAAGAGAAGACTACCTTTGCTAGGTTTAGGTAAAGATGTACGAAGAAATTACTATTTTGTATTGTTGACAATCTTTCCAATGAAACGTACCAAAGAGAGTCGTTTTTCAAACTTTAGCTTGGGCAGAAATATGGCTGGTCATTCCTCTACCCATATGAAGGATTATTAGATTCGATTGGGGTTAGGTTCGATTGGCATTTTTAAACGGACTCGTGTTAGAATTGTAACTTCCAAAATTCACTCGGATTTTGGAATGGATAGGGTTCTAGGGCTATACGGACTCGAACCGTAGACTTTCTCGGTAAAACAGACCAAACTGATTCTAATCAAAGTGATCTGATCTGTTTTAAAGACCCAACATGCATTTTTGTGCATTGGGCTCTTTCATTAACGGATATAAAGATCCGCCAGTCTGCCATATTTTTTGACCGCAAAAAGAGATGGCTCCATGTGCTCTGAGTCATTATTTGGATTCAGATTCAGGAACACTACCAGAGTGTTTCAAGGGGGTTTTATCTTGACGTAGGTCTGCCTATGGCCTAGATTAACCTAAGTTAAATCAAGTCTCTCTCGCTCTGTTTA